AATATATTATCTATTTAGATTCATCAGCATTTTTTTGAATGAATGAAATTGAAGTGAGTTAAAAACTAGAATTCGGATTTCTATACATCGAAATACTGTATAGAATTTCATATGATTTCAATATATTAGTTAGAATGGTTATAGTGGGTTGCCCGGGACTCGAACCCGGAACTAGTCGGATGGAGTAGAGAATTTCTTTGTTAAAAAAAGTTTAAAAACCCTCCCCAAACCGTGCTTGCATTTTTCATTGCACACGGCTTTCCCTATGTATACATCTAAAACTCAGTTCCCTCCCCAGATGGAACCCCTATAAATACTTATTTACTCAATCTTTACTCGTATATTCCATGAGCATTTCATAATGGAAATGGATGATTTTTTGTTATTCCTATTTAGTTTAGGTATATTTTCGATTTCCATGGTTTCATAACCAATTATTCATGATTGGACAGCTCGTTGATACAAATAATATCCAAATACCAAACCCGCCCCCTGTATAACTTTTGTGAAATAGAAGAAGCTCTTGGAAAGGTCAAAAAAAGAATTTGCTCTTCCTCCGTAAAAAACTCGTCCAATAATTCTGAACCTAATCTTTTCAAAAAAATGCGTACAGTACTTTTGTGTTTACGAGCCAAAGTTTTAACACAAGAAAGTCGAAGTATATATTTTATTCGATACAAACTCTTTTTTCTTGAGGATCCGCTATAATAATGAGAAAGATTTCTGCATATACGGACAAATCGGTCGATAATATCAGAATCCGAAAAATCGGCCCAGGCCGGTTTACTAATGGGATGTCCTACTGCGTTACAAAATTTCAGTTTTGCTAATGATCCAATCAAAGGAATAATTGAAACTGTTGTATCGAGTTTATTCATAATATTATCTATTAGAAATGCATTTTCTAGCATTTGACTCCGTACCACTGAAAGGTTTAGTCGTACACTTGAACTTGAAAGATAACCTAATAAGGCGAAAGAATGCTTGTATAATGAAAATGGGTTTATATGGATCCTGGGAGGTTGAAAGCACACATCAAAATGACATTGACATAAATTGACAAGGTAATATTTCCATTTTTTCATCAGAAGAGGCGTATCCTTTGAGACAAAAATGGATTTTCCTTGATATCTAATATAATGTATGAAAGGATCCTTGAGCAAGCGGAGGCTGTCCCCCCAATCCTTAGTAAAGACTTCTACAAAATGTTCTATTTTTCCATAGAAATATATTCGCTCAAGAAAGACCTGAGAAAATGTTAATCGGAAATGAAAGGATTGATTACAAAGAAAAAAGAAAACGGACTCGTATTCATATACATGAGAATTATATAAGAACAAGAAGAATCTTGGAGTTTTTTTTGCAAAAAAAGAAATAGATTTCTTTGGACTAATACGACTGTTCAAATTCCAATACTCGTGAAGAAAGAGTCGTAATAAATGCAAAGAGGAGGTATCTTTCACCCAATAGCGAAGGATTTGAACCAATTTTTCTAGATGAATGGGGTAGGGTATTAGTCCATCTGACACATAATTTAAATGTGGAAATTTGCCCTCTAAAAAAGGAAATATTGAATGAATTGATCGTAAATTATGAGATTTTACTATTTCTGATCTTTCTAAAGAGGATACTAATCGTAAGGAAAATGGAATTTCCACAATAACTGCAAATCCCTCCGATATCATTTGAAAATACAAATTTTTGTTATACCTAAAAAATGTATTTTGGTTAGAATCATTAGCGGAAATACTCAAATGATTCTGTTGATACATTCGAGTAATTAAACGCTTTACGATTAGTAAACTATATTTATTGTCATAACCCACATTTTCTAACAAAATGGATCTATTTAAGTCACGATCATGAGCAAATGTATAAATATACTCCCGAAAAATAAGTGGGTATAGGAAGTTATTTTTTCGAGATCTATCTATTTCTAAATTTCTTTGAAATTTCTCTATTTTCATTTTTAATTCGATTTGATTGAAGCAAAGATAGGGGGTTTATTGGGTTATTAAATGATACATAGTGCGATACCATAAAAACAAAATAGTATAATATAAAAAGAATAGATACCTCGGAAATAGTTAAACTCACCAACGGACCCTCTATCCTCTCTTTTTTCTCACCAACGGACCCTCTATCCTCTCTTTTTTCCATCTAATTGGTTTATGTTCATTATGGGGTAATAGGTGACTAGAAATCCTTTACTTTTTCAAGTCAATCACTCTTTTTTGATTTTGGAAAAAAAATTGCTTTATCAATATACTTTTTCTTCTACACATTCAATTTCCCTTCATAGTGGAGAATAGCTAATAGTTAGGACTCATTAAAAAAATCGAAAATACACTCAAGAAAAAGCTTTTCCCGCACCAGGCACTAATCTATTTTTAACGTCTAATTAGATCGGAAAATCATTCAAATTAAGAACGGGAGCTCGTTGCTTTTTTATTTACCTATAATTGGAGCCGCGGAGCTCTGTCCATTTATTAACTCGACCAAACCCCAACTTTGAATTTGAATTGCTTTGTTTTTATGTTATGCACCAAGAATTCAAACAAAGTTTGTTTGGAGCGGATCCGGTAAGAATCAAATATTCTCCGAATTCTCCATTGATACGACATGCTGTTTTTTCCATTCATTCCTTTCAGGATCAGTCGTGGTCTTACAAATAATACCGCTGGTATGGACGAATCTCTTTCTTCGTACAAATGTGTAAAAGCTGTTAGCCGCACTTAAAAGCCGAGTACTCTACCATTGAGTTAGCAACCCCAATCCCAAATATAAATAAAATAATTAGGATAAAATAATTAGGTTATGTAGATAGAATCAAAATCAAAAGAAATCAAAGAGAAGTAATAAAAAGATTGAATCGTACGACACAATCAAAACATTAAACTAACAAGAAATGAACACGAAATGAAATAGAAAAATTTCTAAAATTTCGAATTGATTTGGATAAAAAAATAGATAAAGTTAAATAAAGTCAAAATTGATAGATTATCTCTTGTTTCTTATGCTATCTATTCTTCTATTTAATATTTAAAATTGAAAATAATTAAAAAAAAATGTAACTATTCATTTTGTATCACAGCAAATCCAATAAGCCTATCATTTCACCAATAAGCCTATCATTTCATTTGAATTTTGAATGAAAAACCAAACCGCTGGAATAGATATAAATCAATCTACAGATAAGATCTAATTACCCAGATCGGATTATATTTATTTGATACACTGTTGTCAATATGGTGTTAATAAAAAAATATACAATGAAAAAAACAAAAGAATTAATTCAAATTAACCCCTTTATTTTATAAATATTTTTTGATTTCCAATATAAACATTAGCAAACCAATAAGATAAGACGAAAAAATGAGTAGTTCTCTTCGAATCTTCATCTTCAAGTGGCTCGATAGGACCGAGTCATCAATCTCACACTTCTTCAAGTACGAAAGACTCATAAAAAATCATTAAAAAAACAATCTTTATTTTGATATATATAATTTTGATATAGAAAAGAAATAGGCTCTGGGACGGAAGGATTCGAACCTCCGAATGGCGGGACCAAAACCCGTTGCCTTACCGCTTGGCCACGCCCCATTTCTATATTTGATTCAAAACTAATAAAACTAATATTGGTATTGGTTCTTTGTCAATTCCTGCCCCCAAAAATATCTAGGAACTGGATTAGCTTGTTATTCGTATTTTGATATGTGTAGATATAGAATTAAACTGAATTTATTGATCATAATATAGAATTCCATTAAGATATTGTATGAAAATATGATTTCTTTTATTCTTTTTTTAGCTGATAATTGAAGGATTTTTGATTGGCTGAGTTTAAAGTTTTTTGTCTACCTTAAACTCTATTTTATATTAATTTATATCCATTTTTACATTTTTATATGAATATTAATAACTCAGTCAAAATACAATTATCTTCAAAAACAAAATGTTTGTTATGCTTAATATTTTAAATTTGATTTGTATCTGTCTTAATTTTGCCCTTTATTCAAGCAGTTTTTTCTTCACAAAATTGCCTGAAGCCTACGCTTTTTTGAATCCAATCGTAGATATTATGCCAGTAATCCCTCTGTTCTTTTTTCTATTAGCCTTTGTTTGGCAAGCTGCTGTAAGTTTTCGATGAAATTTTGAATACTGTCCTAGAATAATTAATAATTCATGAGTTATTCAAGATAAAAAATTCTACTAATTGATAAGATCAGATAAGTCTTCTAGTTCTTTATAGTCTAGGCCCTTGATTCAAACATTGAAGTTATTGTATAAACGTGAAAAATCTGGATTACCTACCCCATCTCCTCATTCTGAACTTTTTTCCATTCTATTATTCTATTAAAAGAAACCTATTCGGTTAGATCCCCCCGAAATATCTAATTTTCGGTATGAAAGAAAATTTTTGGCACACAAGACTCGACTCTTATTACATCTTATTACAAATGAATTTAGAAAAATGCTTTTCTATTTCGAAAAATTTCTAGAAACCACTTCATTTCTTGGTGTCAAAATTGGATATATGGTATAAATATAGAGAATCTATTTTCTTTTTTTCCAAACAAAAAAAAAGATCTTGGAGATTGTCTAATGCTTACTCTCAAACTCTTTGTTTACACAGTAGTAATATTCTTTGTTTCCCTTTTCATCTTTGGATTTTTATCTAATGATCCAGGGCGTAATCCTGGACGTGAAGAATAAAAAAAAAAGAAGGCTTTTTCCTTGCTTGATTTTTATTAAATGTTCTTAGAATTTTATCTATTCTACAATATCTTTAACTATTCTAAAATAAAAAATAAATAAATAAAGACAAAGATTAAAAAAAAAATACGAAGTCATCAACGGAACCGGAAAGAGAGGGATTCGAACCCTCGGTACGAATAACTCGTACAACGGATTAGCAATCCGACGCTTTAGTCCACTCAGCCATCTCTCCCAATTGAGAAAAGATAATTACTATCTTACATTACACAACAATACACAAC